TCACGGTCGAACTACCAGAATGGTCTAGAAATCCGAGTCTTTCTTAAGTTAAGTAAAGTAATTTTTTTGATTGAAAAACTAGGACTTTCTAGTTCTTATGAACCTAACTCATTGAAATTCCATCCAGTAAAACGGAAGAATTATAAATTTCCAAAATAATAGATAGGAATATCGCAAATAGAGCCATTGCGACCCCCATAAGTGGTGTAGTCCCCCAGCCCGGTGCTACTTTACCATATTCCGAATTCAATGGTTTCAATAAATTCCCTACAGTAGTTCGTCTTGGCCCAGATCTAGAACTACCCTCAACGGTTTGTGTAGCCATAAAATACTATTCATTGGTTGAGATCTGTTGACTTTGTATACCATTTCGTTGTAGTTGTAAATAAACGATCTTATCGTAGATCCATTGTGATCTTGAAATTATCTAAAAATGGAAACAGCAACCCTAGTCGCCATCTCCATATCTGGTTTACTTGTAAGCTTTACTGGGTACGCCTTATATACCGCTTTTGGGCAACCCTCTCAACAACTAAGAGATCCATTCGAAGAACACGGGGACTAGTTGAAGTAATGAGTCTCCCATATTGGGAGGCTCATTACTTCAATTGAGATAATGAAAAATTATTTCATTTTTTTAGTTTTAGTCGGAACCTTAGGCGGTTCTCGAAAAAAGATAGCGAAAAAAATTATCCCTAAAGTCGAGACTAAAAGGAATGTATAAACCAATGCTTCCATAGATTCGATCGTGGTTTACAATTATAGCTTCCACACCTATTCATTTGGGATCATTTACCATATAAAGAAAAGTAAAGAGTCAAAAAATAAATGGTGATTCAAATCAAGATTTCTCCGGTACCTTATATCAAATCAAAAAAATAGAGGCGAAAGATACCAGAGCAATGTTGTATCAGACTACTTGTCTCCTTGTAGTTGGATCCCCAATTTTTTGAAATGCTCCAAATTCCACTTGAGCATCCAAATCTGGATCAATACCAGCAAAAACATCTCTGAACAAGGTTCTAGCACCATGCCAAATGTGTCCAAAAAAGAAGAGCAAAGCAAACGTAGCATGCCCAAAAGTGAACCAACCCCTTGGACTGCTACGAAAAACACCATCGGATTTCAAAGTAGCCCGATCTAATTCAAAAATTTCACCTAATTGGGCACGTCTAGCGTATTTTTTTACAGTAGCAGGATCACCATAACTAACTCCATTGAGTTCGCCACCATAGAACTCGACAGTTACACCTACTTGTTCAACACTATACTTTGATTCTGCCCTTCTAAAAGGAACATCGGCTCTCACAATTCCGTCTCCATCTACTAAAACTACCGGAAATGTTTCAAAAAAAGTGGGCATACGACGTACAAAAAGCTCGCGCCCTTCTTTATCTCTAAAGACGGGGTGTCCTAACCATCCAACAGCTATTCCATCCCCGTTGTCCATTGAACCTGCTCTGAATAATCCCCCTTTTGCCGGATTATTACCAATGTAATCATAAAAAGCTAATTTTTCGGGAATTTTAGACCAAGCTTCCGATAAACTCAGATTTTCGGCTAGTCCGGCGTTAACTCTTCGATATATTTCTTGCTGAAAGTATCCCTGATCCCACTGATAACGAGTGGGACCAAATAATTCGATTGGGGTAGTTGCTGAACCATACCACATAGTTCCAGCAACAACGAAAGCTGCAAAAAAAACAGCAGCGATACTACTAGAAAGTACAGTTTCAATATTTCCCATACGTAATCCTTTGTATAGACGTTGAGGCGGACGGACACTAAGATGGAATAGACCTGCTAATATGCCCAATGTACCCGCTGCAATATGATGAGAGGCTATTCCTCCCGGAACAAAAGGATCAAAACCTTCCGCGCCCCACGCTGGATTTACAGATTGTACTTTTCCAGTTAGTCCATAAGGATCGGACACCCATATTCCAGGACCATACAAACCTGTTACATGAAATGCGCCAAAGCCAAAGCAAGCCACCCCTGAGAGAAATAAATGAATTCCAAAGATCTTGGGCAAATCCAAAGAAGGTTTTCCCGTACGCTCATCACAGAATATTTCTAGATCCCAATACACCCAATGCCAGATAGCTGCCAAGAAGCACAAGCCAGAAAACACAATATGTGCCCCTGCGACACCTTCATAACTCCAAATACCCGGATTCGTTATAGTTCCTCCTGAAATACTCCAACCACCCCACGAATTGGTTATTCCTAAACGAGTCATGAAGGGTATAACGAACATACCTTGTCTCCACATTGGATCAAGAACAGGGTCAGAGGGATCAAAAACCGCTAATTCGTATAGAGCCATCGAACCGGCCCAACCAGAAACTAGAGCTGTATGCATTATATGGACAGAAAGCAATCGACCGGGATCATTCAATACGACAGTATGAACGCGATACCAAGGCAAACCCATGGAAATACCCCTTTATCAAAGATAAATAGACACTATGTCACCTTATTTTATCGCATTGGAAAGGACTATACTATGTACCTAAGTACCTAACCTTTTCAGTGGATTCTGTATGAACAGAATTGTTCCGTTCCATTGAAAATAACGGAACAATTCTGTTCATAAGAACAAAGAGAAGCAGATCTATTCTATACCCGATAAGTACCAATACGCAATGGGAGAATTGGTACCATTTTGTGGGAACGAATGCATAGATACTTGTTTATCATTCGAACGATCGATTGCTCCGTTCGTTAAAATTTTTCTTTATTCATTCTATCTTACTCTATAAACCTTCCAATCAATCTATCTAGAAAATAGAATAAACAGAAAAAAGGATGAAGACAATAAACCCATTGTTACGTTTCCATATTAAAGTGAAGTATAGTACTTAATTTTTTTTCTTTAATTTAATGCCCATTGGTGTTCCAAAAGTACCTTTTCGGAGTCCTGGAGAGGAAGATGCAGTTTGGGTTGACGTATAGTGCGACTTGTCAGACATATTGGGTCATATGGGATTTACCCGTTCTCTCCCCCGATCGAGATATCCTCTGTTTCGCCCAAGAAATATTGTATTGAGATTGAGTGAACCATCAATCATTTGGAGCGTGAAGTACAATTAGATCAATTTATATTGGGGATCAATATTATCAATTAGAAGAATTTATGGTTGACTTGGACTGATAAAAAAAAGTCTCCAGGCTCCGTTCAGAAAATACCAAATTGGTAACAAATTGATAATATATGTACGATTACCACTTGTATCATAAACGATTCTTATACTTACTATAGGAGCGATCTCAAACTGCCAACCAATGGAGTAGTATGATGAATACATCGAATAGTTTGGAGAAGACATGAAACAAATTGAAAAAGAAGTCGTAACAAAAAAAGTGGTACTGAGATCATTTGCCCTATATGTACAAATAGAATTCGGGCAGATCTTTTCCCGGAGTAGAACAAACATGAACCTAAAAAAATGGAAAGGGCCCATTCAGGAACAATAAAATGACATCGTGATTTGAATCTCGATGAAACAATACATCAATGAGAGGTTAGTTCAATAAGTTCAGTGAATTCTTTTTTTTTTTATAGGTAAGGGAACAAAAACTCATCTTATGTTTTTTGAAAAATAGAAGAAGAAAACCCCCTTCATTAGAAAAACAAAAACCTGTTACAGAAAAAAAAGAAATAGAACTGGAATCGACACATTGATTCTTTTTTTCGCAATTTTTTTTTGAACCGTATGCATCCAAAGGTGCACGTACGGTTCCTAAGGGAACCAATTTTGTCCTAATCAACCGACTTCATCGAGAAAGATTACTTTTTTTAGGCCGAGAAGTTGATAGCGAGATCTCGAATCAACTTGTTGGTCTCATGGTATATCTCAGTATAGAAGATAATACTAGGGATCTTTATTTATTTATAAACTCTCCCGGCGGATGGGTAATACCAGGAATAGCCATTTATGATACTATGCAATTTGTGCCACCCGATGTGCATACAATATGCATGGGATTAGCCGCTTCAATGGGATCTTTCATTCTGGTCGGAGGAGAAATTACCAAACGTCTAGCATTCCCTCACGCTTGGCGCCAATGAGTTTTTTTATTTGAAAAAAAAAAAGGAAGACTATGCCTTCGCCATATTGAATATGAATAATAAGTAATAATAGCATGGCACTTCGAGTTCGATATGAGCAAACCATTATTGTTTTTTTCATAACATGAGATTTTATGTCGAGATAGTAGTATGAAATAGAGGTCATTTCGGATTTGATCTTATGTGTCGGGGGTACATTTCAGCGTCACAAACCATTCTTTTTCACACCAGAATTCTCTTTCTGATATTTATGTTATGAAAGAAAAAGTACAAAAATGAAAAAAAAAAAAAAGATCATTTTTTCCTTATTTGATCGTATCAGAAAGGAACTTTGGGATTGCTAAATCACAGACAAAATAAATATATAAAGCAACAGAACCATCATAGTATTTTTTTTACTCCTACGAAAGGAAGGGTGGTAAATGGATCATTCAACGATCCGGATCGGATGGATTCTATTTCTTTCTTCAATAGAATAGAAGAGAAGAAAAAGAAAAAGTAAATTCCATTGTAGAGCCGTATGCACAAAAGATGCCTGTACGGTTGTACAATTCTATTCTTTTTTCTTATATTTTTTTTATCCCTTACTTTAGCCCAATCATGCAAGATAGAAGAACCCTTCATGATGCTATATCAATATCATCAGGGTTATGATTCACCAACCTGCTAGTTCTTTTTATGAGGCACAAGCAGGCGAATTTATCCTGGAAGCGGAAGAACTACTGAAACTTCGCGAAACCCTCACAAAGGTTTATGTACAAAGAACGGGTAATCCTTTATGGGTTGTATCCGAAGACATGGAAAGAGATGTTTTTATGTCAGCAACAGAAGCCCAAGTTCATGGCATTGTTGATCTTGTAGCGGTCGAAAATGAAAATACTAGGGATTTCATGTAAATCCATTTCAAACCATAATTCGAATTTTCTGCGATTTGATATTGAATAGAAAAAAAAAATTCATGATCATCAATCATCAGGTTAAGATCGATCTAAACCAACCCATTCCATTCTAGAATTCTATATATACATACGACATGCCAACTATTAAACAACTTATTAGAAACACAAGACAGCCAATAAGAAATGTCACGAAATCTCCCGCTCTTAGAGGATGTCCTCAGCGTCGAGGAACATGCACTAGGGTGTATGTGCGACTCGTTCAGATCATGAGTTCGAACAAATGAGACAATTTTCCAGTATCAATGACCAGTACCAATGAAAAGGATAGATAGAGAAGATCTATCATATACCTATATTGTGTTTGGAATTTATGGTTTACATTGGTGCAAATCCAATCACCTAGATTTGAGATGAAAAGCAATTCCCCATTGGGGGCAAATGGTTATCCATTAAGCGGAGGAAATGGTATTATAAGAAGCAAAAAGGTTATACTCCTATTCTTGAAAGAACGGACTAACAGGGTCAGCTACCTAGCCAACTTTCATAATTAAATGCCGTCACTGTATGGATAACTCTTATTGTGAAAAGAACTATTACTGTATAATTGATGGGTAGAGCCAAAGAGTGTGAACTATACAAGTTAACAATAACATTTGATAAAATGAAAGAAGAGGCTCCGGTGTATAGAGAGGACCTCACCGTTTTAAAAAAAAAGTAACCATAGAAACGATGGAACCCACTATTTTTTTTATTTGGTATCGTTAGAATTTCTTATTTCCAGGTGAAATGCCTGGAAGGAATAAAAAATCGTGGTTGGGGAAAGTCATAGTAGCAAAAGCCATTGGAATTTATATTTTATATATCGGAATAATTCGTTTTGTTATTAATTGACGGGGGGTAAAGGATGACTGAAAGAAGAGAAATCAATTAGTTATTCATTAAGGTTTAATTTGATTCAATGACCAGAGTTAGACGAGGATATACAGCTCGGAAACGTCGAACAAAAATTCGTTTATTTGCATCAACCTTTATTGGGGCTCATTCAAGACTTACTCGAACGACTACTCAACAGAAAATGAGAGCTTTGGTTTCCTCTCATCGAGATAGAGGCAGGCAAAAGAGGGATTTTCGTAGTTTGTGGATCACTCGAATAAATGCAGTAATTCGTGAGAATAAGGTATTCTATAATTATAGTAGATTAATACCAAATCTGTACAAGAAGCAATTGCTTCTTAATCGTAAAATACTTGCGCAAATATCTATATCAAATAAGAATTGTCTTTACATGATTTCCAATCAGATTATCAAATAAAGGATATGATATTATAAAATAAAATACAGAAATGATTGAAATTGAAACAGAATTCCCCGGAGAATGAACTCCGGGAAGATAGAATAAAAAAAATTAAGTAAGATAAGTAGTAGGAATGAACGAACATGTTTCAATAAAAAAAAAAAAAGATTTCTTCTTCCCCCATTTTTTATTTCTTATAACACAAGAAATAAATCGGGATTCTAGGCCTTTTGAACAAAACATCAATCTGAGCTTGAGTTCCGATTGGAGTTTTGAGTCAATTGAGGAGTATGTTTATTTATTTCTGGTTCTAGGACCAGTAGTTCTGGGGATCGAATCGGCTCTCTCAAATTGTTTCTCATTATTAAGAAAAGGTAACAAAGATAAAATACGAGCTTGTTTTATAGCAATAGTAATTAATCGTTGTTGTTTCAAGGTCAATTTATTCACCCGTCTAGATAATATTTTTCCTTGTTCACTAATAAATCGACTAATTAAACTCATGTTTCTATAATCGATTCGATCCCCAGATCCAATTGGGGACAAACGCCTACGAAAGGATCGCTTGTATTTACGAAAAGGTTGCTTGGATTTATCCATGGTTTATTCCTTATTTCTAAAATTCTATTTCTTTATTCATTTCAGATCTGACCGAAATAGGCTTTGATTCGCATCGTTTATATTATACATATCATATATAATACATATCATATGTATGTATATATATATATATATGATATGAAAATGAAATCGGGTTTGATTTGTATTGTATATATTATGTATATTATATATGTTATATTATATATGTTAAATGTTAAGTTAAATATGTTAACCTAAATATGTTAAGTTCTTCCTCTTCCTGTTCCTTGGAAAGATCGCGCACACGTTCCGTTCCATCTATTTCTTTATTTCCCCATGAATCGTATGCTTGTGACAATAGCGACAAAATTTTCTCAATTCTAATCGACTGGATGTATTGTGTCGATTCTTTTGAGTAATATATCTAGAAATACCCGGCGATTCTTTATTGACACCATTTCGGACACAACTGGTACATTCCAAAATAACTCTGACTCTGACATCTTTACCCTTGGCCATGAACCCCCTTTTGATTTTGGATCGACTTAACTTCTTCTATTTTCGACCCGAACTGAAGAAGAATAAAAGAACAAAAAAATCAATAAGAAAATCAATAGAAATTACTAACTTGAAATTCAATTTTCATTTCTAAATCTAAAGATTTCGTTGTGTTGTATGTGTTGTAATTATATAATTACAATTAATATTAATAGAGTAATAGTAATAATTAATAATAAAGTAATAATTAAGTAATACAATTTCTTTCTAACTATCAATTATTCCTATCTTAAATCCCAATATTTAATTTAAGTATCTTCTTTCTATGCTATGATTTCGTGGATTCTGCCCTAGATCTGGATACACATTTCCATTTCTGTTCCCCAAAATTCGATCTTAGATTTACCAGATTTTTGTCGAGGTTCAATACACTTTTTCTTTTTCTTTCCTTCCTATCCTCCTCCTATCCTAAAGAACTGAAAAAAAAAAAAAAAAAGAAGAGGCGAAATTTTAGTCACGTCACGTAGAATCGTATCCCTAATTTTCTTCATTTCTTCGCATATTAATAACTAGAATGAAAAAAAAGGGAATGACAAGGCATCTGGGAATAAACGATTAATTTCTATCAATAGACCTGCTAAAGACCCAAACCATAGAGTAGTTAGCACAGGTGCCACGGAGAGATATGTTTTTATATCTCGCATTGAAAATCCTCCTTCTTTATTGTAATACATATATGTATGGTCAGATGTTGTAGTTCAAGATCATTTGTATTTTTTTTTTACTTTACGCGGAATTCCTAACTAAAATAGATATGTACAATGAACCGATAGATGAGATTTTCCTGTCCCTAAAAAAGAAAAAGATGACCCCTTCTTCCTGAACATTTCCGATAAATTTTTATTCTTTTTTTTATACGATACGCCGATAAGATAAATTTTAATTTTTTTTATACGTTAGGTTTCAGATGTATAAAATTATTTTATTATATGAAACCAAAAAGAAGAAGTGACAAGAAAATTCTATATAGATAGAGAGGAAAATAACAATGTGGAAAACAAGACAGGGATTTTGTACAATGACACTGTACAAGAACTTTAAAAAGGGATGTAGCGCAGCTTGGTAGCGCGTTTGTTTTGGGTACAAAATGTCACGGGTTCAAATCCTGTCATCCCTACCTATTACTTCTCTTATGGGCAGTAACGAGGGATTAATTAAGATCGATTGAAATTGGACATAATCTTTCATTTTTGCATGCTATACGTATGCAAGATATGTTTGGGGATAAAAAAACCTTTTCTTTACACTACAGTCGTATCTCCTGTAATAAGAAAGCGCTCTTAGTTCAGTTCGGTAGAACGCGGGTCTCCAAAACCCGATGTCGTAGGTTCAAATCCTGCAGAGCGTGATTCCGTTTATGTTATGTCGAATCACAATAAAAAAAACTTAACAAAAAAAAGTTTAATTGAAACTTGAATTTGACCTCCCGCAGGGAGGAGGTCAATCAAAAAAAAAAGAAATGTTACTCAATCAAAGGTCCAACTGATCACCACGTCTGTATTGTAAATATGCAGTTACGAATAATCCTGCCAAAGTAATAGGAATTAGACCTAAGACGATTCCAAATAGAAAAACTTCAATCATTTCGGTTTTTTGAGGGGATAAAAAGATGGGTAAGATCTATCCCTAAATATTAATCTGAATTATCCGTGAATCTCAATAACCAAGAATTGGCAATTGATGTGGAAAGGAACCTGGAACACCTGGAATCTCAGAGAAATATTCATTTTTATGAATTGTTCATTCAATTCATTTCAAATAAGTCGTATCTTATTCAAACCAATCAATAGAGCTGGGGTTATAGTTAAAGCAGCCAGTAGAAAACCGAAATAACTAGTTATAGTAGGCATGAAAGAGCTAAATTAGATATGTTCTTTTGTTACATATGTTGATAAAACACTTACCTAAGTTTCAATTTTTCCCAGATACAACAGTAATGGTAAGAAAAAACCAATTGACAGGATTAGTTTAGTTCAATTGAAAGTTCTTGATTCATCAGCTGTGACATCGATCGGTCCTGTGATTCCGAATCGACAGATTCATTGTACAATTCGTGAGTTGAGTAAAGTAATAGTAATAAGAACTGTGTCGTGTAACTTCATTCAAAAATGAAATTATATTTAAGTAATTTTGGAATAAAAAAAAAAAAAAATTGGATTTGAAAAGAACTTCAATTTTGATCATTTCTTTTCTTTTTCAATAAAAAGGATCTAATCCATTTTGGGGCGAACGCCCTGATATTACCTTTTACTTATTTTTTTTAACTCATTGGATTCAGTGTATTAATAGGTTGGTTAATTGCCCATAATATCTCGAATGAGAAGAAAAAAAGTGCCCTACGATATATCGAAACGATCTATCAAAAAAATAAAACCTTTACTTTCATTTTTATTCTTTTTGGGGGGTCCAACTCGATTCAAAGACGAACAACTTCCATTATCCTTTTAGGTTCTATATTCTGTCTTTCCATATCATGGAGTTCCATACTTGTAGTTCGGTCAAGAAAGAACCTTTGTTTTGCATCTAATGCAACCGTTGTTGCATCACGAATATTGATTGTTCCAACTATGTTCTCTTTCTTTCATTAAATATTAT